AATAGAATAATTCTTTCTAATTAGAATAAAAAAATAAAGAACAGATAAACTAAGGGCTTGTATTGGATTGGCACTAATATCCACATAAATACAAACAAAACCACTGTAGGTAAAAGGATAAATAAAATGAAATAAGAACTTTCAAAAATAAGATAGATATAAATAGAACAAGAGTGAAGGAAGGGATAGTATAGAAAAGTTTATACAAAGCTAAGCTATATATATATACAAACTACCCACACCCCCCTTTTTTTTTGTATTTCATTAAATTCAGTGTCTTTAATTAAGACAAAGATCCGTAAAAACCCCTGCCTTCTTTAATTTAAAATATCATGAACAGTTCCTGTCGTTTGAGTGCCTTTTCAAATTAAAGGAAATATCGAATCGGAGGAACGTTTAAATAAGTTTTCTTTTTTAGTGGATCATAAAAACCCACTTTCCGAACAGCTCTTCCTTCTCTTCGTACTCAAACATCACTTGTAACGATTCGATAAAGGATTCGTTGGTATATATATAAGTGGATAAAAATTGCATTCAAAATGTGTATCATTGTAAGGTATGAGACGTAAAACTTTTTTCTCAGTAACTAACGTAAATAGGAAGAGATAAGGGGAATAAAATAAGAATGTGATCAAAAAACCGTTCAACTTTTTTTGTTTTGAATTTGAATTTTGATATCTGTTTCCCCCGTCCCTGAAAAAAAAAAGATAGATTCAATTCCATTTCCATATTATTTGAGCACAATCCATTTTTTGAAAAATAAATTAGTCCAAGAAAAGTTATTAAAAATATGAAACGAAAGAAGAATTGCATTTATTATTCTCTTAATAATAAAAAGGTTGCCAAAGCCGGTAATTTTTTTTTATGTATAGAATAGGTATACGCTGGGACGGAAGGATTCGAACCTCCGAATAGCGGGACCAAAACCCGTTGCCTTACCACTTGGCCACGCCCCATTTCTATTCAACTCAACACTAATAAAAACTAATATAGGTATTAGTTCTTCGTCAATTCCCGTTCCAATAAATATCTTATGAAATAGATTAGTTTATTGCTCAGATTTTAATATATGTAGATATAGAATTAAACTAAATTTATTGATCATAATATATAATTCAATTAAGATATTGTATGAAAATAGGATTCCTTCTATTCTTTTTTGATTTGAGAATTGAAGGATTTTTGATTGAGTGAGGTTCATCAATAAGGGTTTTTGTCTATCTTACTTTATTTTTATTTTATATAAATAAATTTGGATATCATCATTAATAATATTTTAATAACTCAATCAAAATAGAATTATCTTCAAGAATAAATATCTTCAAGAATAAAATTGGATTATGCTTAATATTTTTAGTTTGTTTTGTATCTGTTTTGATTCGGCTATTTATTCAAGCAGTTTTTTCTTCACAAAATTGCCCGAAGCCTACGCTTTTTTGAATCCAATTGTAGATGTAATGCCAGTCATCCCTGTGCTCTTTTTTCTATTAGCCTTTGTTTGGCAAGCTGCTGTAAGTTTTCGATGAGGTTTTTAATACTGTCCTAAAATAATTTATTCAAGAAAAAAAATTCTAACAATTTATAAGATCAGATAAGTCTTATAGTATAAGCCCTCCCCCAATTCAAGCATTCAAGTTATTATATAGACGCGAAAAATCAAATAGACGCGAAAAATCAAATAGGGCTTACCCTATTCGATATTACTCATTCTAAACATTTTTCTTTTCCATTCCCTTGAACTTGAAAGGGAGCCCTATATTATAAATTATAAGAGTCCTCCACAATATCTACACAATATCGAATTGTAGGTGTGAAGGCAAATTCTTGGCAATGAAAGACTCAACTCTTATTACAAATGAATTTATAAAAAATCTTTTCTATTTCTAAAAACTACTTCATTTCTTGATATCAAAATTATTGTGATCAAAATTATTGTGATATAGGGTATAAAAATAGAGAATCTATTTTCTTTTTTTCCAAACCAAAATTGGAGATTGTGTAATGCTTACTCTCAAACTCTTTGTTTACACAGTAGTGATATTCTTTGTCTCTCTCTTCATCTTTGGATTTTTATCTAATGACCCGGGGCGTAATCCTGGCCGCGAAGAATAAAAAATAAGAGTTTTGACTTGCTTTTAAATATTTTTAGCATTTTTATCTATTCTACATCTTTAACTATTAAATTAAAAAATTGGAAAGGTAAAAAAATACCAAATAATCAACGGAACCGGAAAGAGAGGGATTCGAACCCTCGGTACGAATAATTCGTACAACGGATTAGCAATCCGACGCTTTAGTCCACTCAGCCATCTCTCCCAATGGAAAAACAATAATTACTATGTTATATTACACAAGAGGTAATACTTAAAAAACCTTTTTCTATTTCTCTTTTTTTTTCATCGCTCTTTAACTTTCATTACTCTGTTAAATTTTTTTATTCTATTTTCTTTTTATTCTTATATTATATTACTTTCATTTTATATTATATTACTTTCATTTT